AACCATCAACTATAACCCCAAAAGAACTAGATTCCGTAAACAACATAGAGGAAGAATGAAGGGAATATCTTATCGAGGTAATCATATTTGTTTCGGTAAATATGCTCTTCAGGCACTTGAACCTGCTTGGATCACATCTAGACAAATCGAAGCAGGTCGACGAGCAATGACACGAAATGCACGCCGTGGTGGAAAAATATGGGTCCGTATATTTCCAGACAAACCAGTTACAGTAAGACCTGCTGAAACACGTATGGGTTCGGGGAAAGGATCCCCTGAATATTGGGTAGCTGTTGTTAAACCGGGGCGAATACTATATGAAATGGGTGGAGTAACCGAAAATATAGCTAGAAGGGCTATTTTAATAGCAGCATCTAAAATGCCTATACGAACTCAATTTATTATTTCGGGATAAAAATGTAAAACCGACAGAGATGAATCTTAGGGATGAAACAAAAACGCAGGTTTCTTTTTTTTGGACAAACAATATTTCTTTTATTTTCTTCATCCTTTGCATTGGAAGAATAAACAAAAAATTTGATATGATTCAACCTCAGACCCATTTAAATGTAGCGGATAACAGCGGGGCTCGAGAATTGATGTGTATTCGAATCATAGGAGCTAGTAATCGTCGATATGCTCATATTGGTGACGTTATTGTTGCTGTGATTAAAGAAGCAGTACCAAATATGCCCCTAGAAAAATCAGAAGTAGTGAGAGCTGTAATTGTTCGTACCTGTAAAGAACTAAAACGTGACAGCGGTATGATAATACGATATGATGACAATGCTGCAGTTGTGATTGATCAAGAAGGAAATCCAAAAGGAACTCGAATTTTTGGGGCAATCCCCCGTGAATTGAGACAATTGAATTTTACTAAAATAGTTTCATTAGCTCCCGAGGTATTATAAAATAAAATGAGATCGTGATATCTTTGGGGTATTTGAAAGAAATAGATTAAGAACTAGATTAATTCGTAGATTGTGTCTCACGCATATACCTTGCAAAATTCCTATTCATAAATCAATAAAAAAAAAAAAAAGAAAAACATGTTGATTATATCCAATTTTGAGACACCAATAATTTTAGTTCATCATGGGTAGAGACACTATTGCTGAGATAATAACCTCTATACGAAATGCTGATATGGATAGAAAAAGAGTTGTTCGCATAGCATCTACTAATATTACCGAAAATATTGTTAAAATACTTTTCCGAGAGGGTTTTATCGAAAACGTCAGAAAACATCGAGAAAAAAACAAATATTTTTTGGTTTTAACCCTTCGACATAGAAGGAATGGGAAAAGACCCTATAGAAATTTTTTAAATTTAAAACGAATCAGTAGACCCGGTTTACGAATCTATTCTAACTCTCAACGAATTCCTAGAATTTTAGGTGGGATGGGAATTGTAATTCTTTCTACTTCTCGGGGTATAATGACAGACCGGGAGGCTCGACTAGAACGAATCGGTGGAGAAATTTTGTGTTATATATGGTAATCCATTTAATATCCAAATGGGATCCGAAACCTCTTCCTATTTGTAAAAAAAAAAAGAAAGGGGGTGAGTTGTCTAATATCGTCTTTCCTCCATTAATTGATACTTCAGGGGGGCTTTACCTGAAATGAAAGAACAAAAATGGATTCATGAAGGTTTAATTACTGAATCGCTTCCCAATGGCATGTTCCGAGTTCGGTTAGATAATGAAGATCTGATTCTAGGTTACGTTTCAGGAAAGATCCGACGTAGTTTTATACGGATACTGCCAGGAGATAAAGTCAAAATTGAAGTAAGTCGTTATGATTCAACCAGAGGACGTATAATTTATCGACTCCGAAACAAGGATTCGAAAGATTAGGTCATTTTTATTCGATACGATTTGAGATGCAAAATTTCAAGAAACTTATTTTCTACCAAAAAAGAATTAAGATAAGGAATGACAAATATGAAAATAAGAGCTTCCGTTCGAAAAATTTGTGAAAAATGTCGACTAATCCGTAGGCGGGGGCGCATTATAGTAATTTGTTCCAACCCGAGACATAAACAAAGACAAGGATAATCAGACCCGCTAAAGGGCTCAATGTACAAATAAGAAATCTGTTTTGACATAAAATGGATATATCCATATATTTCTGACTCATATTTATGAGATGATACAATATGGCAAAAGCTATACCGAGAACTGGTTCACGTAGGAATGTACGTATTGGTTCACGTAAGAATGCACGTAGAATACCAAAGGGAGTTATTCATGTTCAAGCAAGTTTCAATAATACCATAGTCACAGTTACAGATGTGCGGGGGCGGGTGGTTTCCTGGTCCTCGGCCGGTACTTGTGGATTCAAGGGTACGAGAAGAGGGACACCCTTTGCCGCTCAAACTGCCGCAGCAAATGCTATTCATACAGTAGTCGATCAAGGTATGCAACGAGCAGAAGTCATGATAAAAGGTCCCGGTCTCGGAAGAGACGCAGCATTACGAGCTATTCGTAGAAGTGGTA